AAATCCAAAAAGTTCTTCTTACTTAGAATAGGTCGTCGATTCAGCATTAGATAAAGGGGGTAAAATCCCTGTTTTTACAATTTACAATAAGCGGTTAAAATCATTTTATCAATATGAGTATCCTATATCGATAAAATATTTATTTTGAAACCACCTCTAACATAGTGGTAGAAAGAGTACCATGCTGCGTCTAGACTTCAAACAGTTTGTTTTAACCATGTTAATAGTTCCACATTATTGGTTAATAGAGAATCAAAATAAATTTACCAATGAATCGCGAAATGCTATGGTTCTTACATATAATTTATGAATTTATACAGAAGTAATTCGCGAGATCATGCACCTCTCTTTCCTACTTATAACGGAAAAGGGTACAGTTGGTTGGTCCAACCTATTCTTGAAATAAACAACTCGCACACACTCCCTTTCCAAAAAAAATCAATACACCAAGCACTACACTTAGATTTATTGGATTTGTTGCTAAAATATCGGTATTAAACCCGAAACTCCCGGCAGATGGCCAGTGGCCCAAAGAAACGAAAGAATCGGTTACGTTTTTCATATGATCTCCTCTTATAGATAGACTAAAAAATCGAACAGAGTTCTTTTTGTAGCACTTCGCCCCTCTTTTTATTTATTCTTTTATTTTTTCTGAAATTGAGTAAAAAAATAAAAAATATTCGAGTTAGTTAGAAATTATGAACTAATGAACTAGCCCTTTTATTGGTTATTGGAACACTAACACTTACTAAAAAGAGTTTCCCTTGGTCTATGAACGGGAAGGATGAAAGCGAGTCAAGTAGGCTAATTCCTCATCCGCAAATCAGCCCTTCCCCTAGGTTCTTTTCTCAAAGAATAAAGAATGGTAGGAGGGAAATCTTGATAGAATTTGAAAAAGCAAACGACAAGTCGAAGGCAATAAAATATGAAAAAGAAATATATTTTTCATATTTCTAAGCTAAGATTAAACAAAAGGATTTGCAAATAAAAGTGCTAATGCTACAACCAGTCCATAAATTGTTAAAGCTTCCATAAAAGCTAGACTAAGCAATAGCGTACCTCGTATTTTGCCCTCTGCCTCAGGCTGTCTCGCGATACCCTCTACAGCTTGACCCGCAGCAGTCCCTTGACCAACTCCAGGTCCAATAGAAGCAAGCCCTACGGCCAATCCAGCAGCAATAACGGAAGCGGCAGAAATCAGTGGATTCATGATAAGTTCCTCGTACCAAAAAAAGAAATGGTTAATGATACAATCAACCAATGAATTATGACTTAATTATTCCCTCACTAGGACTCATCCAGTCGAAGTAACTAAGAACTTCGGATTGAAGTAATAAGATTCTTGAATCATCAAAACAACTTCGATATATCTTTTTTACTTTTTAGCCACAGAGTCTTTGTGAACCCATACGACTTTCATTCTTCCATTTCTTGTTCTTGGTTCGAACTGTTAGTTGAATTATTTCTTGATTTCATCCGTTTATTCATTCAATTCACAGTCACAAGGGGCCGGAAGGACTTCTAGTCTATTAGAATCCCCTAGAAAAATATATCTTTAGTAGTTCATTTCATATATAACTAGCACTAGGCAATATCTAATATCACATATACATGTCTTTCTTCCATAACGTAAACCAAGCATTCATCTTAGATTCAATCCTATTCGAGAATCAAGCGTCGAAACATCTAGAAGGGTTCGCTTATAGTTATTCAAGTACAGATACCTCCCGCCCCTTTCTAAAATACTAAAAAAAACTTTTGAAAAATTCTTTTGAATCTTACCTTTTCTTATTATTCCACCTAGAGAAATCTAAATGGACAAATTGATTAGGACGACAAATTCCATAGGTATAGAAATATCATTATTTGATTGATCTAAGTTCATGCACTTTATTAATAAAACTGAATAAAAAAATTATTCATTTTTATTATTTATTTATTATTAATATTTTGGTGAATCGTTGAATAAAATCAACTGAAAGGGAAATCATTTCGCCCTTTTTTTTATTTAATTACACGTCGTAAACCTATACAACAAGAATTATTGACAAAAATTCTTATATTCAAATTGTTTTAACAATGAATTAATAATGAGATGGACTAAGCAATCTAAAGTGAATATTCATTGAGACGAAGTATGATATTAAGTGAAGGAAAGGGGAATTTTAGGAAAAAGATCTTTGTTTTTAGATCTTTTTCCCCTTACTCTTTAATATCATCGTAATGTTTTTGCTATCACTCTAGATCGTATATAGCATAGTTGTATATTTAGATTCCCCTATTCTATTCCGTAAGTTAAGTAATTCTCTTAAGCCACCCACCATATACATTTATACATTGCTGTGGGCTAAGCTAAAAAAGACTATTTCAATGATGGCCCTCCATGGATTCACCTATATAAGCCGCGGCTAAAGTTGCAAAAATAAGAGCTTGAATACCACTTGTAAATAATCCAAGGAGCATGACAGGTATAGGAACTACTAAGGGTACTAAAGAAACA